TCCAAATCCAATTTGCATCGATAAAATAAATCCAAATTCCAGTAGTACATGAATAATTGAAAATTTTTGTGTGTACGAGATTAGAATAACTTCAAAATAACTGACATAATTTTTTATTTTTCCTGATCAGAAAAATACATGAAAAAGAAAGGAGGTAGAAAAATTTTAGGATTTATGGTTAAAGAAGAAAAAGAAGAAAACAGGGGTTCTGTTGAATTTCAAGTATTCAGTTTCACCAATAAGATACGGAGACTTGCTTCACATTTGGAATTACACAAAAAAGATTTTTTATCGGAAAGAGGTCTACGAAGACTTTTGGGAAAACGAAAACGTTTGCTGGCTTATTTGGCAAAGAAAAATAGAGTACGTTATAAGAAATTAATCAGTCAGTTGGATATTCGGGAGCAGTAATTTAATCGTTCCAATTTTTTTCGTATTTTATTAGTAGTCTTATAGTAGTCTTAGATTTTTCATTTTGATGAGCCTCTTTTGAGGAATTCATGGAATAATCCATTTTCATGGAATAATGAATTAAGGAAGAAAGGATATGAGTCTACCGCTTACAAGAAAAGATCTCATGATAGTCAATATGGGCCCTCACCACCCATCAATGCATGGTGTTCTCCGACTGATCGTTACTCTCGATGGTGAAGATGTTATTGATTGTGAACCCATATTGGGCTATTTACACAGAGGAATGGAAAAAATCGCGGAAAACCGAACTATTAGGAGAGGGAGCTACGAAGGGGAATAGAGGGGTTCCTTAGAAAAGAAAGAGACGGGGGAATTATTTAAGAAAGAAAAAGGAATAAAAATATAGATACATAACATAAAAAAAAGAATAGATAAGACGATATTCGCCCTCCCCCTACATATTTAATTTCTTCCCCTATACAAAAACCAGCAAGACCTACTCCATTGGTAATTCCATCAATAACACCCTTATCAAAAAACTGCATTAGCTCGGTTAATCCTCTTATACCCAGGATAAAGATCCTAGTATAGAAGATATCTATATAACCGCGATTATATGACCAACTGTATATCCTTTTTTTTACTTGATCCAAAAAGGTTTTTTTCGGATTTCCTTTTACAAGGGAATTTATTAAATCCAAATTCTGAAAAAATGAATAAGCGGATCCATAGAAAATATATGCTATGAATAGACCAAAAATAGCTAGACTTACGGAAGAAATCGCATTGGTGAAAAATTCATACGAATTTATGGAAGAATTCAAACTTTGCTGGAAAAAGTTTATTGATGGAGTTAGCCATTTTGATAATATGGTTAACTCCATTACTCCATTATCAAAATGGATTCCTATGGATCCAATGAGCAAAGTAAAAAGGAATAATATAAGAAGAGGGAATAGCATAGTATTTCCCGTTTCATGAGGATAGACAGAAGTGTTTTTAGCTCCAAAGTAAGTACTAAAGGATCCTATCCTATTTCTTGTATCACCATGGATTCTGGATGTATTTTGTGAAAAAAAAGAAACTCCACTATTCGATGCTGATAAAACGAAATCCCTATTGACTTCTTTGGGTATCCTTTTTCCCCATAAGGATATTGAATAGAACGAACTCTCTTTAGTGCTACTGTAATTTTGAAAATGAACACGCAAATACCCATCAAAGGTAAGTAAATATACCCGAAACATATAAAACGCAGTTAATCCTGCAGTGAAAGAGGCTATTATTCCAAAAATAGGTGAATACAACCAACTATTACTAAGAATTTCATCTTTGGACCAGAAGCAAGCAAGAGGTGGAATACCACAAAGAGAAAGTGTACCCCATAAAAAAGTGGTTCTTGTAATTGGAACGTATTTTCTTAAACCACCCATAAGAGCCATATTCTGACTTTTATCTGGTGAATATCCAACAAGGGGTTCCATTGAATGAATAATAGATCCGGATCCTAAGAACAATAAAGCTTTTGAATAAGCATGAGTGATCAAATGGAATAAAGCAGCTTGATAAGAACCTATACCTAGAGCTAACATCATATAACCCAATTGAGACATTGTAGAATAGGCTAAGCTTCTTTTAATATCTATCTGAGCAAGAGCTAAAGTAGCTCCTAAGAAGAGTGTTATTGTACCTACTAAAGAAATGAAACTCATTATCAAAGGTAATGATATGAAAAGAGGAAGAAGTCGAGCTAGAAGAAAAACTCCCGCAGCAACCATGGTTGCTGCGTGTATAAGAGCCGAAATGGGAGTGGGTCCTTCCATAGCATCGGGTAACCATACGTGAAGAGGGAATTGTGCAGATTTCGCAACTGCACCAAGGAATAATAAAAAGGCACACAAAGTAATAAGTAAGGAATTAATCCCACTATTGGGAATCCAGTTATTAGCTATTTTGAACAAATCCCGAAACTCTAAACTGCCTGTTATCCAAAAAAAACCTAAAATTCCTAATAACAGACCAAAATCCCCTACACGATTAGTTACAAAGGCTTTTTGACAAGCACTCGCTGCAAGTGGCCGTGTGAACCAAAAACCTATTAATAAATAGGAACACATTCCCACAAGTTCCCAAAAAAAATAAATTTGTATCAAATTGGAACTAGTAACCAATCCCAACATGGAAGTATTGAAAAAACTTATATAAACAAAAAATCTCAAATATCCTTCATCGTGAGACATATAATCGTCACTATAAATAAGAACCAGGATTCCTATAGTAGTAATTAGTATTAACATAATAGAAGTAAGCGGGTCGACCAAGTATCCAAACTCTAGGGAAAAATCATTATTGATGGTCCAAGACCATAGATATTGATAGATAAAACTTCCATTTATTTGTTGAATAGACAGGTAAACTGAGAATACCATAGCTATATTTAAGAGTAAAACACTAGGAAAAGCCCATATACGACGAAGATTTTTTGTTGCTGTCGGAATAAGAAAAAGTCCAAACCCTATTGACATAATAACTGGAAGTGGGAGAAAAGGTATTACCCATGCATATTGATATGTATGTTCCATAAGAAAAGAAATTGCAATTTTTCCTTGAAATTTTCCATTTTTCTAAAAAAAATTGTTTCCGATTCACCAATTCTTATCTCTTTCTGAAGGAATAAAAAAAAAAAAGATAAGAAAAAATACTGGAATTCTGAAAAATTCTGAATTTTTCTCATTGAAATAATTAAAAATTGACAATTGGTTTAGTTTAGTTGGTTAAATTCAAAAAGTTAACCAAATAACTTCGTTATCTAGTTATTACATTACCTTAAAGAAGGATATTTATTAAAATACAAAAAAGATTGAATCATTTTACTTTTTATTCTTCTATTAAATATTTTATTCTTCTATTAAATATTAAATAAATATTAAAATAAAGTAATTCTCTTGTTTCATAACTGATTGATTGAATTCCAATGAAAACCTATGCTTATAGGAAACTCTACGATATTCCTTACTTCACATAGAACGAAAATCCTAATGACTAGAATTACCTAAGTTTTAGAATCTCTTGTTTAAGAGACTAAGTATTTTTTTGTTTTAATTGAAATTCCAATTATGGAATACCATTCTGAACTTAATTAACAATCTGGATTTTCCCTTCTTTTTATCCCCACATCTTATGGCCTCTCTATATCTATATATGGGGTATACTTAATATATAAAATATATTAAAATTTATTTAATTTAAATAGAAAATCTTTGTATATATTCTATATTTTTAAGGCAAAGTTTAGAATATATACGAAAAATATGCTAAAAAACTCTTGTCTTATCCGCATTAGATGAAATATGAAGTAAAAAAGAATTAAGAATTTTAGTATCTTTCAGTATCTAAGTATAAATACTAAGAAAAAGAAGAAAAAAGGATTGATTTGCGGTAATAGATGTCTTTCACATACAACTAGAAAAAAGTAACCTCCTTTTTGAATGGCAGTTCCAAAAAAACGTACTTCAATGTCAAAAAAGCGTATTCGTAAAAATCTTTGGAAGAAAAAGACTTATTTTTCCATAGTACAATCTTATTCTTTAGCAAAATCAAGATCATTTCCCAGCGGTAGCGAGCATCCAAAACCAAAAGGTTTTTCTGGGCGACAAACAAACAAATAATCTGGTTTTGGAATAATCAGAATTGACCTATCCCAAAGAAATTCCAATTATTTAAGATGAATAATTCTGATTAATTAATGTATTTTTCTGTGTCGAATTCCTCGGTACAATATTCGTTAGAACTAATCCCTCTGATATCTGATATATAGAACAAAAGTTTTTGGTATACTGGGTTCTAAGTATTCTTTTCCTATCTAAGTATTCTTTTCCTATCAATGAACTTTTCATAATAGAATAGAAAGATTCTATTATGAAAAGTAGAGTACTCTTGCGACAAGACTTACAACTTCTACCTATCTTATCCAAAATCCACAAATAAATGGATTTAGGCTTGGTAAATGGTATTAATAATAAGAGCATAAAGACTTTCATTTTAGAAAAATTTTTCTAAAATCCAAAATACTTTGGATTTAATGATGAGATTCTAATAGATAGAAAGGGCTTTTTTGGATTTTGTGCATTGCATTGAAAGAATCAATTAAATGAGAAACTAATTAGAAAAAAATTAGTTCTATATTTCAATTGAGAAAAAACTGTTCCAACTCTTTCAAGCTTAATTTCTATTGTGCAAGAGTTTATTGTTAAAAAACAAATTCGCAACGATACTTCCTATTTTAATAAAGATTCTAATGTTCCTAAATTCTATGGGCTGTCCCAATCTAATCTCGACGATTCACCAGAAAATAACTATTATTCTTTTGAGTTAGCTATTATTTCAAGTTAGCCGCCATGGTGAAATTGGTAGACACGCTGCTCTTAGGAAGCAGTGCTCAAGCATCTCGGTTCGAGTCCGAGTGGCGGCATTCTCGAAAAAGAATACAATAGAATAGAAAATGGATTCAATTCGAAATTTACAATTTTGTAATGGGACCTCTCCTTATGCTATTTGCAACTTTAGAACATATATTAACTCATATATCTTTCTCAATCATTTCAATTGTGATTACGATTCATCTGATAACCTTATTAGTTCGTGAACTTGGGGGATTACGTGATTCGTCAGAAAAAGGAATGATAGCTACTTTTTTCTCTATAACAGGATTCTTAGTTTCTCGTTGGGCTTCCTCGGGACATTTTCCATTAAGTAACTTATACGAGTCATTAATCTTCCTTTCATGGGCTCTCTATATTCTTCATACGATTCCTAAGATACAGAGCTCTAAAAATGATTTAAGCACAATAACTGCGCCAAGTACTATTTTAACTCAAGGCTTTGCCACGTCGGGTCTTTTAACTGAAATGCATCAATCCACAATACTAGTACCTGCTCTACAATCTCAGTGGTTAATGATGCATGTAAGTATGATGTTACTAAGCTATGCAACTCTTTTGTGTGGGTCCTTATTATCAGCCGCTCTTCTAATCATTAGATTTCGAAAAAATTTCGATTTCTTTTGCATTTGTAAAAAGAAGAAAAATGTTTTAATTAACACATTTTTCTTTAGTGAAATTGAATATTTCAATGCAAAAAGAAGTGCTTTAAAAAACACCTCTTTTCCTTCATTTCCAAATTATTACAAATATCAATTAACTGAGCGTTTGGATTATTGGAGTTCTCGTGTTATTAGTCTAGGGTTTACCCTTTTAACCATAGGTATTCTTTGTGGAGCAGTATGGGCTAATGAGGCGTGGGGATCCTATTGGAACTGGGATCCCAAGGAAACTTGGGCATTTATTACTTGGACCATATTTGCGATTTATTTACATAGTAGAACAAATCCAAATGGGAAGGGTACGAATTCGGCATTTGTAGCTTCTATAGGATTTCTTATAATTTGGATCTGCTATTTTGGTATCAATCTATTAGGAATAGGTTTACATAGTTATGGTTCATTTAACTTACCATCTAAATGATTACATAACATAAAACCCTCAGGAAATGCAAGTTTTTCCATTTTTGTTTGGTTTGAGAACCCCTTGAACGTCTTCTCAAAGGGTTCTCAAAAATTCGAGATGGATCTAATTAGACTTTTTTAGTTTTTTCTTAATTATTTGGTTTTTTCACTATGGAATACGGACTAGTAAAAAAAAAAAAAAAGAAAATCCTATTTAGGATAATAATTGGATAATATAGCCTCTACCCTGTCAACGGATAGCGAGAGAACAAAATCTGGATAAATACCAATTCCTATTACTGGTAAAAAGATACAGATTAAAAGAAAGAGTTCTCGTGGTCCAGAATCCACAAAATTCGAGTTTGGAACATGAAATAGCTTATATCCATAGAACATCTGACGTAACATAGATAATAAAAAAATAGGAGTTAATATCACTCCAATTGCCATTACAAAAGTAATTAGCATTTTTGGCATTAAAAGAAATTTTGGACTAGTAATTAGTCCAAAAAATACTACTAATTCTGCAACAAAACCGCTCATTCCTGGCAAGGCAAGAGAAGCCATTGAAAAGCTACTAAACATGGTAAAAATTTTGGGCATTGGGATAGATATCCCCCCCAGTTCTTCGAGATAAACAAGACGCATTCTATCACAAGTCGTTCCCGCCAAGAAAAAAAGTGTAGCACCAATAAATCCATGAGATAGTATTTGTAAAATAGCTCCATTGAGTCCAATGTTGGTTATAGAACCAATTCCTATAATTATGAAACCCATATGAGATACGGAGGAGTAGGCTATTCTTTTTTTGAAATTTCGTTGACCAAGAGAAGTTGAAGCTGCATAGATTATTTGTATCGCTCCTATTATTACCAACCAGGGGGAAAATATATAATGAGCATGAGGTAACAATTCCATGTTGATCCGAATCAATCCGTATGCTCCCATCTTTAATAGGATTCCCGCTAAAAGCATACATGTACTGTAATGCGCTTCCCCATGGGTATCTGGTAACCACGTATGTAGGGGTATAATCGGCAATTTGACAGCATAAGCAATAAGGAAGCCAAAATAAAATAGTATTTCCAATGTCGAAGGGTATGACTGATTAATTAATCTTTCCAAATCTAATCTTGGTTCGTTAGAACCATATAAGCCCATACCTAGAACTCCGATTAAGAAAAAAATGGAACCGCCCGCAGTGTACAAAATAAACTTTGTAGCTGAGTATAAACGTCTCTTTCCCCCCCACATGGATAAAAGTAGGTAAACAGGAATTAATTCTAACTCCCACATGATAAAAAAAAGTAAAAGGTCTCGAGAAGAAAATAATCCTATTTGACCACTATACATTGCTAGCATCAGGAAATAGAATAATCGCGAATTCCGGGTAACTGGCCAAGCCGCTAAAGTAGCTAAAGTAGTGATAAATCCTGTCAATAAAATGGATCCTAATGAAAGTCCATCGATTCCCAATCTCCAGTGGAAATCGAAGACATCTATCCATTTAAAATCCTCCCTTAATTGGATTAAGGGATCCTCCAATTGGAAATGATAACAGAATGCATAAGTCATTAGAAGGAATTCTAATAAACAAATAGATATAGTATACCACCTAACTATTTTGTTTCCCCTATGAGGGAAAAAGAAAATTAATGAACCTGCAAATATCGGAAAAACAACAAGTATTGTTAACCAAGGAAAATAACTCATGATAAAGTGATAAAGACAAGATACGTTTTGACCAGAAAAGCCCGTGCTCGATTATTTCGAGCACGGGCTTTTTCGGTAAAGAGGAATCAGACGATTCAAGTGGAGTTTTTTGTAATCTATCAATAAGATAGAGCCATGCTGCGGGTTGTTTCAGGCCCTAAATAAACGCGGACACTTAAAAAATCTGTTGGGCAGGCGGATTCACATCTCTTACAACCCACACAATCTTCGGTTCTCGGCGCGGAAGCAATTTGCTTGGCTTTACATCCATCCCAGGGTATCATTTCCAATACATCCGTTGGACAAGCTCGTACACATTGAGTGCATCCTATACATGTATCATAAATTTTTACTGAATGTGACATTGGATCTATAAATTTTCCTTTTCAACATAAAAATTTTCGATCTGGTAAAAATGAAATTAGTACTATATGAATGAGTCAATTAGTACTATATGAATGAGTCAATTGTATTGTAGACACCAGACGAAGCAATGATTTATCCAAACTTCAACAAACAATGCAATATGTTTTTTAGTCCGTTTGTGAGAAAATATGAAAAGAGCCAAGAGACTTGAATTTTGGACTTCAACAATCATGATTATACGAATTGTACATACGAATTCGAATTAGCCAATAAATTGGCTATCGTGTTTTCGACATAAATTATTGCAATATTCAAATTGCCAATTAATTGAAAAAAAAAAAATTCAATCAAAATCAATAAGTAAAAAACAATACTATGGAATAATCTACTCATAAAATAGATATTCCCATATAAGAAAATAGTATTCAATTTCTATTCATTTTAAGATTCCATATTATTATATGTGCGTCTTTGTTTAGATGATTCTATGTCTAATTATTCAAAAAATTCGATTGATTGATACGAGTGGATTTTCTGTTACGATGGATTGAAGAAAGAATGGATAGTCCAATAGCTGCTTCAGCAGCCGCAAGGGCTATAACAAAGATTGCGAAAATGTCTCCTTTTAATTGGCGACTATCAAATAAATCAGAAAATGTTACGAGATTTAGATTAATTGAATTCAGTATAAGTTCAAGACATATTAGAGCTCTAACCATGTTTCGGCTTGTGATCAATCCATAGATACCAATCGAAAATAAATAGACACTCAAAAAAAGTACATGCTCAAACATCATTAACTAACTCCTTATCAATCTCGATTCATTTCAATATGAGGACAAGAATTGAACCGATTCATTTAATTAAAATAGAACAATTACACAACAAAAGAGAAAAAAAGGTATTTGTTGGCAGTAGATGGGTTTTACTAAATCAAAATTTCGATTTTTTAGTTACTTATTTAAAATTTTGAATTCTAAGTATTTCTTATTGCCGAGCCATAGTAATTGCACCTATCAAAGAAACTAGAAGAATTATGGAAATGAGCTCAAACGGAAGATAAAAATCGGTTGCTAAATGAATCCCAATTTGTTGAACGTTATTTATGAGACCCTGTTCTACAATTTGGTTTGATCTTGTAGTCCAAAGAATTCCATACCATGACGTATCTGGAATAGTAGTCATTAGTGAAAAAGGAATAGTTGTACAAACGAGTGAAGTGAGCCCATCTCCAATAGTCCAAGGATTCTTATCTTTAGACCATTCTGAGTCATTTACGAACATTATGGCAAATATGATCAAGACATTTATGGCTCCCACATAAATAAGGAGTTGTGCGACAGCTACAAAGTAGGAATTCAATAAAATATAGAATAAGGATATACAAACAAGAACTAATCCCAGCGAAAAGGCAGAATAAATTGGGTTGGTAAGTAATACTACCCCTAGACCCCCTAATAGAAGAAGAAATCCCCCAAATAGCACAAGAATCTCATGTATTGGTCCAGGTAAATCCATTATGGATAAAAAGAAATTAATAGTATGCAATTTTTCATGAACTGACTAAAACTAAAAGATTCAAGGAAGGAAAAAGGGATTAGGATCTTTTTTTGTATATAATCAAGTTGTGTAGTTAGAAATCACATCACGAAAATCTACTCTTAGTTTAAATCAGGAGCAATTCGAAATAAGCAGTAGTTATTCGTTTTTCTTTTTAGTAAATCACTATTCTATTGGTTTTTTTCTAGCAAAAAAGACAAAATCTTAGTAATCAGTAATCGTTCTTGAATTCCAAGATTTTTCTTCGTCTATTTTACTTTGAGTCGAATTCCTAATTGTTTGAATTGTGTAATCTCCAATTATGGAGATTGGTAATCGACTCAAAGCAATTTGATTGTAATTCAATTCATGACGATCATAAGTAGAAAGTTCATATTCTTCAGTCATTGATAAACAGTTTGTTGGACAGTACTCAACACAGTTACCACAAAATATACAAACTCCGAAATCAATACTATAATTAAGCAATTGTTTTCTTTTAATATCCTTTTCAAATCTCCAATCCACAAGGGGTAGATCTATTGGGCATACGCGAACACATACTTCACAAGCAATACATTTATCAAATTCAAAGTGGATTCGCCCCCGGAAACGCTCTGATGTAATTGATTTTTCATAAGGGTAGTGAATCGTTATAGGTAAACGATTTGTGTGGGATAAGGTAATTATGAAACTTTGACCAATATACCTTGCAGCGCGTATTGTTTGTTGACCATAACTCATGAACCCAGTTACCATAGGGAACATATTCTAAATATCTATGAAAAAGGGGATGTTTCTTTCTCTTGTTTGAGAGAACTTTTGTTTGAGTTGAAAATATTCTTACTGTTATTGTATTATCTTATTTATAGTGAAACAAGTTGGGAAGAAGTTGTTAATAAGAGATTGCCCAGGGAAATAGGTAAAAGAAATTTCCATCCAAGATTTAATAACTGATCCATTCTCATCCTGGGTAAAGTCCATCTTATTGTGATAGAAATGAAGAGAAATAAATAAGCTTTAGTTAATGTAATAAGGATACTCTTTGCCATTTCAAAAATTCCAACCATTTTATTCATTTGGAAAAACCCAAAAAAGGATATGTAGGAAATAGAGAAATTCCACCCGCCTAAGTAAAGAACTGTTACAAATAAAGAAGAAACTAATAAATTTAGGTAAGAAACAAGATAAAATAAACCATACTTGATACCAGAATATTCGGTTTGATACCCTGCTACTAATTCCTCCTCTGCTTCTGGTAAATCAAAGGGTAATCTTTCACATTCGGCCAAAGAAGAAATTAAAAAAACTAGAAAGCCTATAGGCTGACGCCAAAGATTCCATCCAAAAAAACCATATTTTGACTGTGCTTCAACTATATCAACTGTACTTGAACTGTTAGATAATCATAGTCGATAATAACACCACAGTTCCCACCGCTATTTCAAAACCGTACATGAAACCTTAGCTTCATACGGCTCCCCTATGATCAGAAAAAAGGAAAGGACTGTTTCGGTATTATCCCCCTGGGCGTAGATACAATTAGGTAAGATAAAAATTGATTTGATTGGAAAGTCCTAAATTAGACCAAAGGAATTCCGTCTGCTAGAATAAGAAAAAGTGCTTCCGAATTGATCTCATCCTTTATAATGAGAGTTTTTCTTTGTTCAGTAATAACTTAATCTTGTAATAAAACACTCGTTATATCAATCAATAAATAGAAAGAGTTGGGTATTAGTTCATGAGGAATTCTGTATGAATATGGATAGAGGAAGGAAAGAATAAATAAGGATCCTTTTTTTTTTATTGCATTCCATATCTTTTGTCCTCTTCTTCTTTCCCCGGGGAAGGAGTACTTAAAAAGAAAAAAGGAATAAAGGGTTAATTCGTTCTTGATAGCCATTTCCTTAACAAGTGAAGGGGAGTATACTCTGGATCGGAATCCGAAGAAAGTACTACTTGATCATTTCCACCAATTTCAAGTCCTTATTATGATTCCTTTTATGAGGAAAAATCTCTAATATCTTAGATTCCTCTTATTACTAATCCTTTATGTACTTTAGTGTTCCTAACCGCTCACTCACTTTTGATGGATTCCACTTATGGTTATAAGTTATAGTAATAACTAGGGATATTGTACTAATTGAATTCCATACCGGGAATCTTTTATTCTTGCCCGCTTCAAGATATGATGACTAATCAAAAAATCTCAACCTTGGGGTAAAGAGTTTACACTGCTTATGTTTACTTCAACTTTATTCTTGTACATAGGAAATGAGATTTTTTCTTTTTACTACAAATTAATAAGCTGTTTTGTTTCACTCATATAGCTATCTAGTTTAACTTATCAATCCGAATACGGAATAAGAAAAGGAAGATAGAGATATTCAATGGATTTTAGAGGAAAGAGATCCTATTTTAACGAATCACACGTAGAGATATTGCTAGCACACAAAAAGTTAATGGTATTTCATAACTAATAGATTGAGCAGCAGCTCGTAGACCACCTGAAAAAGAATATTTATTATTTGAGCTATATCCTGCCATAAGAAGACCAATAGGGGCAATACTTGAAATGGCAATCCATAAAAAGACACCAATACTAAGATCGGATAAAACAAGACGATACCCAAAAGGAATGACTAAAAAGCTTAATAGAATTGATATGACTGCTATAGAAGGTCCGATGCTAAACAAAGGAATATCTCCTCGGGATGGTAGGATATCCTCTTTAAAAAGCAACTTAGTCCCATCTGCTATAGCTTGAAGCAGTCCCAGGGGTCCAGCATATTCGGGGCCAATACGTTGTTGTATTGATGCGGATATTTCTCTTTCTAACCACACAATTACTAGTACTTCTATTGTGATTCCTAATAAGAGGGTCAAAATGGGTAGAATCCATATCAGTCCATAGACTTCTTTAAAAAATTCCGATTTCGAAAAAGAATTGATAGTTTGTACCTCTACCCTATCTATTATCATTTCAACGATCAACTTCTCCCATAATGATATCTATACTACCTAATATCGTCATGATATCAGCCAATTTCATTTTTTTAACTAGCTGAGGAAGAATTTGCAAATTAATAAAACCTGGTGGACGAATTTTCCATCTCCAGGGGAAAAGACTATTATCTCCTACCAAATAAATTCCTAATTCCCCTTTTGGGGCTTCCACTCTTACATAAAGTTCTTGCTTTGACAATTCAAAATTGGGCGAAGGTTTTTTACCAAGAAATCGATATTCAAAATCATTCCATTCGGAATTCTTTGCTCTCTTAAAGCGTCGGACTTCTAAATTCTCATAAGGCCCCCCAGGAATTTTCTCTACAGCCTGTTGAATAATTTTGATGGATTCTCTCATTTCACCGATTCGTACTAAATAACGAGCTAACGAATCTCCTTCTTTTTGCCATTGAACTTCCCAATCAAATTGATTGTAAGACTCATAACGATCAACTTTACGAAGATCCCATTGTATTCCAGAAGCTCGTAACATCGGTCCCGATAACCCCCAATTTGCTGCTTCTTCTCCGCTAATAAAACCGACTCCTTCAACTCGTTCTAAAAAAATGGGATTATGTGTAATAAGTTTTTGATATTCAACAACTCCTTGTAAAAAATAATCACAAAAATCTAAACATTTATCTATCCATCCATAGGGTAGATCGGCAGCTACTCCTCCGATGCGAAAATAATTATGCATCATTCGCATACCTGTAACAGCTTCAAATAGATCGTATATCAATTCTCTTTCCCGAAAAATATAGAAAAAAGGAGTCTGTGCACCGAGATCTGCCATAAAAGGTCCAAGCCATAACAAATGAGAAGCTATACGGCTCAATTCTAGCATAATTACCCTAATATAGCTGGCCCTTTGGGGTACTTGAATATTCTCCAAGAATTCTGGTGCATTTACGGTTATTGCTTCTGTGAACATAGTAGCTAAATAATCCCATCGTGTTACATAAGGTAAGTATTGTATAATAGTTCGGTTTTCCGCGATTTTTTCCATTCCTCTGTGTAAATAGCCCAATATGGGTTCACAATCAATAACATCTTCACCATCGAGAGTAACGATCAGTCGGAGAACACCATGCATTGATGGGTGGTGAGGGCCCATATTGACTATCATGAGATCTTTTCTTGTAAGCGGTAGACTCATATCCTTTCTTCCTTAATTCATTATTCCATGAAAATGGATTATTCCATGAATTCCTCAAAAGAGGCTCATCAAAATGAAAAATCTAAGACTACTATAAGACTACTAATAAAATACGAAAAAAATTGGAACGATTAAATTACTGCTCCCGAATATCCAACTGACTGATTAATTTCTTATAACGTACTCTATTTTTCTTTGCCAAATAAGCCAGCAAACGTTTTCGTTTTCCCAAAAGTCTTCGTAGACCTCTTTCCGATAAAAAATCTTTTTTGTGTAATTCCAAATGTGAAGCAAGTCTCCGTATCTTATTGGTGAAACTGAATACTTGAAATTCAACAGAACCCCTGTTTTCTTCTTTTTCTTCTTTAACCATAAATCCTAAAATTTTTCTACCTCCTTTCTTTTTCATGTATTTTTCTGATCAGGAAAAATAAAAAATTATGTCAGTTATTTTGAAGTTATTCTAATCTCGTACACACAAAAATTTTCAATTATTCATGTACTACTGGAATTTGGATTTATTTTATCGATGCAAATTGGATTTGGATAGAAGGGTACATTCTTTTATTTTAGATAGAAAAAGCGTTTTTTCTATCTAAAATAAAAGAATTTTGCTGATTTATTTATTGCTATATTCAATTTATTGAATTGATACACCATTTAATTGATATCATTTAGCAAAATGAAACACAGCATATGCATCCATTTTTCGGATCGAGAATTTCACGGGATAGAGATATGGTATAAGAAATAGGCTATTAAGTAACTCTAAATGAATTGTGGATACATCTGTATCCTTAACATACTGAAACGACTGCCATTATTCGTATCAAACCAATAGCGATTCATACAAGCTAAATCTTCTAATCAATGGTGGGCCAATAATGAATTTTTTTGCATATGTATTAAGACGCTTGGCCTGATTTAGAAATTGTCCAGTTACGAGTACGAGAATTGAAAGACATGAAAATTCTCAATTCTCTACGGCGTCTAGGAGATAGATAGAATATTTTCAGGAACAAGAAAATCAGAAGAATCTTTCTCTCTATTCACTACCATTCCGCGTCTTCGACTTCTATTAGTTTCTTTTCTTCTTTAATGCAATAGCTATAGTTTGATATAGAATAAATTTATCAAAGTAATGGAAACCATTCTCTTATAGGAAATGGTTCGAAAATCGCTATTCCACCATTTAGGTATCGTGAAAAGTGATACCTGTGAAGATCGTGCATTTCAGTCACATTCAGATCCGTTTTTCGAGTCCATGATATAACCAAATTGGATGGATCTTCCACCCGTT